TTTATTTATATGAAAAAAAGTAATGACGGATCTATATAATAAAATTAAAAAATTTTTTATTAAATAATAAATTTAAGTAAATATAAGTATATATATAAATTTATTATATATTATATATATATAAATAAAAACAATTTATTAAATATATAAATAATTTAATTTAAATAAATATATTTAATTTATATCTATATATATATAAATATTTTAATATATTAATCTATTATTTAATAAGGTATCTTATTTATTTTAATAGGCATTATTTAATAATGGAAATAATAATTTATTTTTGAATTATTTTATTTAATATAAATGTATAAATAATAATATTTTTTAATTATTAATAATATCTATATTTATAATAAATATTTATTAATTGTATAAATAACTGAAATTTGAATATAATATATAATAAATTTTTATTATTAGTAAGCATTTTTATAAATTCACCTAAAAAAAGAAGAAATTATTAATTATTTAATATAAATAGTAAATTATTAAATATGTATATATATATATATATAAATTATTTATTATATTATATATATTTATATATATAAATAAATAATTATAAATAAATTATTTATAATTAAAAAAAAAAAAAAAAAATATAAAAATATAAAAAAATAAAAAAATGTGTCCATTGTGTTTAAATTTTATTATTAATAAGGGGAAAATTGTGAGTTTTCGTGGTGCTTGAAATAGTTATTTCGAAAAAAATATAATTTATTTTTATTATATTTAATTATTTAATAAAATTTGATTTTTAATATATATTGTGGGCCGTTATATTATTAAAATTATGTTAATAGTGTTTTATTTTAGCATGAGAATTTGTTTATAATTTATTTTACATGTAAATTTTAGTATGAATTATAAATTATTTAAATAATAATTTATTATTTTTATTCGCAGTGATTAATATTAATTATTAAAGAAATTTGGAATTAGTAATGTTATTTAATATTAGCAAAATTTGTGCCAGCTGCTGCGGTTAGACAAAAAATATAAATGAATTAGTTTAGATTATAATTAAATTGTTTAGGTTTATAAAAAAATTAAGTTTGTTAGGTGAAATTTTAAATTTAATAAATTATAAAATTGAGTTATTGAAATTATGAAATTTTAGTAGTAAACTAGGATTAGATACCCTATTATTTAAAATGTAAATTAATAATCTAGAATAGTATTAGTTATGTTCTTGAAATTTAAAAAATTTGGCGGTATTTTAGTCTATTCAGAGGAGCCTGTTTTATAATTGATAATCCACGTTGGACCTTACTTAATTTTGTTTAGTTTATATACCGCCGTCGTCAGAATGTCTTAAAAAAGAAATAATTTTCTAAAATTTTTAATTTAAATTATGTCAGGTCAAGGTGTAGCTTATAGTTAAGTAAAAATGGGCTACAATAAATTTATTTTTGGATAAAAAATTGAAATATTTTTTTGAAATTGGATTTGATAGTAAAATAAAAAAGAAAAATTATTTGATTTTAGCTCTAAAATATGCACATATCGCCCGTCGCTCTCGTTATTAAGATGAGATAAGTCGTAACATAGTAGGTGTACCGGAAGGTGTACCTAGAAAGACAATTTAAAGCTTAAATAGTAAAGTTTTTCATTTACATTGAAAAGAAATTCGTGCAATTCGATTTAAATTGATAAATAAATCTTATTAATTTTTTGATTTAATTATTTTATTAATAAAAATAATTTTAAAGAGTTAGTTTTTGTAATTTTTAATGAAAAAATAATTTTAATAATAGTGTATTAGTATTGTAAAAGAAAAATGAAATAAATTGAAAATTTATTAATTTAAAAGAAAATTTAATTTATTGTACCTTGTGTATCAGGGTTTATTAAATAAAAAATATATATGAATATTTTTCTCGAATTTAAGAGATCTAATTAATTATGTTAGTTATTGTGGCATAAATATTAATAATAATTAATTAGAAATGAAACGTTATTCGTTCTTAAATATATCTAGTTTTTTAAGAAATAAATTTAATTTATATGTTTTTATAGTAATAATTTAATTTATTAAATTATTATTTAATGATATAAATATCTTAAGGGATAAGCTTTAAGATAAATTTTTATAAAATTATTTGATATAAAATAATTATAGGTTTAGAAATAGCCATTATTAATAAGTATGTTATAATATATTTTTTGTAAATATTATTTATTAAATTTTTAAGTTTTTATTAAAATATTAATTTTAATTAAATAAATTAAGAATTTATGATAAAATTAGTATATTTAAATTTATAAATAGATATTAATGAAAGGTTTTAAAAAGGAACTCGGCAAATTAAATATTCGCCTGTTTATCAAAAACATGTCTTTTTGGGTTTATTTAAAGTCTAGCCTGCCCACTGAAATTTTTTAAAGGGCCGCGGTATTTTGACCGTGCAAAGGTAGCATAATCATTAGTTTTTTAATTGGAAGCTTGTATGAATGGTTGGACGAAATATTGACTGTCTTTATAAAATTTATGTTAGAATTTCACTTTTTTGTTAAAAGGCAAAAATTTATTTAAAGGACGAGAAGACCCCGTAGAGCTTTATAATTTTATAATATAATTTATAAAGAATTATTAAAATTTTATTAAATAAATTATTTGGTTGGGGTGACAGTAAAATTTATTAAACTTTTATTATTTTATTACATTGATTTATGAATTATTGATCCAGTTTTATTGATTAAAAGATTAAGTTACCTTGGGGATAACAGCGTAATTTTTTTAGAGAGTTCATATCGATAAAAAAGATTGCGACCTCGATGTTGGATTAAGAGTAATTTTAGGTGCAGAAGTTTAAAGTATTGGGTCTGTTCGACCCTTAAATTCTTACATGATCTGAGTTCAAACCGGCGTAAGCCAGGTTGGTTTCTATCCTTAAAAAATTAAAATATTTTAGTACGAAAGGACCAAATATTTAATATAAAAATATTTTAATTAATGAATATAATTAATTGTGTTATTTTGGCAGATTAGTGCAATAAATTTAGAATTTATGAATGTAAATTATTTACAAATAATACTTGATGTGACAAGAATTATTATTATTATTAGTTGGAGTAATTTTATTATTAGTTTGTGTAATGGTTGGGGTAGCTTTTTTAACTTTATTAGAGCGAAAAGTTTTAGGATATATCCAGCTTCGTAAAGGACCTAATAAAGTAGGGTTAATAGGAATTCCTCAACCTTTTTGTGACGCAATTAAATTATTTACTAAAGAACAAACTTATCCTTTAATGTCTAATTATTTGCCTTATTATTTTAGACCTATTTTTTCATTGTTTTTAGCATTATTAATTTGAATGTGTATTCCTTATTATACTAATTTATTTATATTTAATTTAGGGATTTTATTTTTTTTGTGTTGTACAAGATTGGGGGTTTATACAGTAATAATTGCGGGGTGATCTTCTAATTCTAATTATGCTTTATTAGGGGGTTTGCGAGCAGTTGCTCAGACTATTTCTTATGAAGTAAGAATAGCTTTAATTTTATTATGTTTTGTTTTTTTAGTAGAAGGGTATAATTTGATAAGTTTTATGGTTTATCAAAATATTTGATTTATTTTAATTATGTTTCCTTTATCTTTAGTGTGAGGGGCTTCTATATTGGCGGAGACAAATCGAACACCTTTTGATTTTGCAGAGGGAGAATCTGAATTAGTTTCTGGATTTAATGTAGAATATAGAAGAGGAGGGTTTGCTTTAATTTTTTTAGCTGAGTATGCAAGAATTTTATTTATGAGAATATTATTTGTTGTAATTTTTTTAGGGGGGGATATTTATTCGATTTTTTTTTATATTAAATTAGTTTTAGTTTCTTTTTTATTTATTTGAGTTCGTGGGACTTTACCCCGGTTTCGGTATGATAAATTAATATATTTAGCTTGAAAAAGATTTTTACCTTTTTCATTAAATTATTTAATATTTTTTATGGGGATAAAAATTTTTTTATTAATTTTATTTTAAATCATTAATATTAGTAAAGTTAATAGAAAATTATATTTCTATCTTATGTTTTCAAAACATATGCTTATTTCAAGCTCATTAACTAATTAATTAATTTATCTCATCATATTGTAATTAAAGGATTAATTAAATAGTAAGAAAAATAGAGAATTGTTAAAATTTGACCAATTATAACATAAGGGTCTTCAACAGGTCGAGCTCCAATTCATGTTAAAAGAATTACAATGGATAATATTAATCAAAATAAAATTTGGTTTAATGGATAAAATTGCAGGCCTTGAAATTTTCTAGTGTGGGTAAATGGAAGAATAAATAAAATAGCAATTGAGGCAATTAAAGCGATTACACCTCCTAATTTATTGGGGATGGATCGAAGGATAGCATAAGCAAAAAGAAAGTATCATTCTGGTTGGATATGAACAGGGGTAACTAAAGGATTTGCGGGAATAAAATTATCAGGGTCTCCTAGTATGTAAGGTCTTATAAGGGTGAGTAAAATTAATAATGTAAGTATGATTATGAATCCAAAAATATCCCTGAAAGAAAAATATGGGTGAAAAGGAATTTTATCAATATTTCTATTAATTCCTAAGGGGTTATTAGAACCTGTCTGATGTAAAAATAATAAATGAATTATTGTTATTGCTGCTACAATAAAAGGTAAAACAAAATGAAGAGTAAAAAATCGTGTGAGTGTAGCATTATCAATAGCAAACCCTCCTCAAATTCATTGTACTAAATCAGTTCCTAAGTAAGGGATGGCAGATAGTAAGTTAGTAATTACTGTAGCTCCTCAAAAAGATATCTGACCTCATGGTAAGACATAACCTATGAATGCAGTTGCTATTACTGCAAATAAAATAAGTACTCCAATTGATCAAGTTATATGGTATAAATAAGAGTTATAATAAATTCCTCGTCCAATGTGTAAATAAATGCAAATAAAAAAAAATGAAGCCCCATTTGCGTGTAGGGTTCGTAGTAATCATCCATAATTTACATCTCGACAAATATGGGCGATACTATTAAAAGCAAGATCGACATTAGCGGTGTAGTGTATTGCTAAAAAAAGTCCTGTTAAAATTTGAATAATTAAACATAATCCTAGTAATGATCCGAAATTTCATCAGGCGGAAATATTAGAGGGTGCGGGTAAGTCAATTAGTGCATTATTAGCAATTTTAAATAAAGGGTGTGAAAGTCGTATAGGTTTATTCATTAGTTAATTTGTCGTAGGGGCCCATAAAAATTATTTGTAATTTTTACAATAATAATTAAAGTTAAAAATAAGTAGTTTACTAATAAAATGGTTAATATGTTAGTGGGGAAATTGTATAGTTTATTTAGGTTAAGTTTATTTTCTTTGACAAAATTTATTTCATTAATAATTGATGTTATTTCAGTGTTTATTAAAAATGAGTTTAAGATTGAAGAGTCATTGAAGCATAAAATTAAAAAACTTGATAAAATTAAAATAAAAGAAGTTAGTAAAAAATTTTTTATTGAAAAATTGAATATTTCATTAGAAGCTAAAGAAGTTATATAAATAAATAAAACAAGTATTCCCCCAATAAAAATTAAGAATAATACGTAGGCGAATCAAAAAGTTTTTATTAATGAACCAGTAATTAAACAAATTAAAAAGGTTTGGGTTAGTAAAATAAACCCTATTGAGAGGGGGTGTTTTATTTGAGTAAAGAGGTAACTAATTATTAAAGTAGAAATAATAAGTATAAATTGTATAATTTCAAGAAGTAGTTTAATTAAAATATTAATTTTGGAGATTAATGATAAAAAAGTTTTTTTTCTTGATGTTTTAAAAGAAATATTCTTATTTTTGATTTACAAGACCAATGTTTTTATTAAACTATTAAAACTAATGTTAATATTTATTTATTGGGGATTTCCAAGTTTTATGTTTTTATTGGGGGTTATAGTGTTTGTTTTAAATTGTAAACATTTATTAGTTATATTATTAAGTTTAGAAGCTATAGTTTTAAGATTATTTACTATTATAGTAATTTATTTAAGTTTATTTAGTTATGAAATATTTTTTAGAATATTATATTTAGCCTTTTGTGTTTGTGAAGGGGCTTTAGGGCTTTCTATTTTAGTTTCTATAATTCGTACTCATGGTAATGATTATTTTAGTACTTTTAATGTTTTACAATGTTAAAAATTTTATTGTTTATAATATTTATGATTCCTCTATGTTTTTTAAAAAAATTATATTGAATGGTGCAGAATTTATTATTTTTAGTTGGGTTTATTTTTATTATGATAAATTTTTATAATAATAATTGAGGGAGAATCAGTTATTTTATAGGATGTGATGTTTTATCTTATGGGTTAATTTTATTGAGAATTTGGGTGTGTAGATTAATATTAATAGCAAGTGAAGGGGTATATCGAAATAAAAATTATTGAAATTTTTTTTTATTTGTTGTTGTAATTTTATTAATTTTTCTTTATTTAACTTTTTCTTCAATAAATTTATTTTTGTTTTATTTATTTTTTGAAAGAAGTTTGATTCCTACTTTGTTTTTAATTATAGGGTGAGGGTATCAGCCTGAACGATTGCAAGCGGGAATTTACTTGTTATTTTATACTTTGTTTGCTTCTTTGCCGTTATTAGTGGGGGTTTTTTATGTTTATAATAAAATCATGCATCTTGAATTTATGTTATTATCTGTTAATATATTTAGTGTTTTATTATATTTATCATTAATTTTTGCTTTTTTGGTTAAAATACCTATATTTTTAGTTCATTTATGACTACCAAAAGCACATGTTGAGGCCCCTGTTTCTGGATCTATAATTTTAGCTGGAGTATTATTAAAATTAGGGGGGTATGGAATTTTACGGGTTATTCCTTTAATTCAAGGAATTAACAATGTTTTTAGATGATATTGAATCAGAATTAGATTAGTAGGGGGGGTGTTAGTAAGATTTATATGTTTACGACAAACAGATTTAAAATCATTGATTGCGTATTCTTCAGTTGCTCATATAAGAATTGCTTTAAGAGGGATATTAACAATAACAAGATGAGGAATATCTGGTGCTTATACATTAATAATTGCTCATGGGCTTTGTTCTTCGGGGATATTTTGTTTAGCTAATATTAGTTATGAACGTGTGGGAAGTCGAAGATTATTTATTAATAAGGGGATGTTAAATTTTATACCGAGAATGGCTTTATGATGATTTTTATTAAGTTCTTGTAATATGGCAGCCCCTCCTTCTTTAAATTTATTAGGGGAAATTAGTTTGTTAAATAGAATTGTAGAGTGATCATGAGTAAGAATATTTATATTGGCTTTGTTATCTTTTTTTAGAGCTGCTTATACTTTATATTTATATTCTTATAGACAACATGGAAAATTATATTCGGGGGCTTATTCTTTCATAGGAGGCCAAATGCGGGAATATTTATTGTTGTTTTTACATTGATTTCCTTTAAATTTATTAATTTTAAAAAGTGATGTTTGTATATTATGAATGTAATTTAAATAGTTTAAAAAAAATATTGATTTGTGGTGTCAATGATATGAATTAATTCATTTTAAATTGTGCGTATTATTTCAATTTGTTTTATCAGTTTTTTATGTTTATTTTTAGTAAGTTGTGGTTTTTTTATTTTTGGGGGGGTTTTTTTATTTACTGATCAAGTTGTTTTTATTGAATGGGAGGTTTTATCTTTAAATAGAGTTTCGATTGTTATAACCTTGCTATTGGATTGAATTAGCTTAATATTTATATCTTTTGTGTTATTTATTTCTTCTATAGTAATTTATTATAGAAAAGAGTATATACAAGAAGATTATAATATTAATCGGTTTATCTTATTAGTTTTGATGTTTGTTTTATCTATAATATTATTAATTATTAGACCAAATTTAATTTCAATTTTATTAGGGTGAGATGGGTTAGGGTTGGTTTCTTATTGTTTAGTAATTTATTTTCAAAATGTAAAATCTTTTAATGCAGGAATATTGACGGCATTATCTAATCGAATTGGTGATGTTGCTTTATTATTAGCTATTGCTTGAATAATAAATTATGGTTCTTGAAATTATGTATTTTATTTAGATTTTATAAAAAATAATTTTGAGATGATGTTAATTGGGGGATTAGTTGTTTTAGCGGCTATGACTAAAAGAGCCCAAATTCCTTTTTCTTCTTGATTGCCTGCGGCAATAGCTGCCCCAACCCCGGTTTCGGCTTTAGTTCATTCTTCAACTCTTGTAACAGCTGGAATTTATTTATTAATTCGGTTTAATGTTTTATTAGAAAATACTTATTTAGGACAGGGGTTGTTATTAATTTCTGGACTAACAATGTTTATAGCTGGGTTAGGGGCTAATTTTGAATTTGATTTAAAAAAAATTATTGCTTTATCTACTTTAAGACAATTGGGTTTAATAATAAGAATTTTATCAATAGGATTTTATAAATTGGCATTTTTTCATTTGTTAACTCATGCTTTGTTTAAGGCGTTATTATTTATATGTGCTGGAGCCATTATTCATAATATAAAAAATAATCAAGATATTCGAATAATAGGAAGTTTAATTAATCAGATGCCTTTAACTTCAGCTTGTTTAAATTTAGCAGGCTTAGCTTTATGTGGAATACCATTTTTAGCTGGGTTTTATTCAAAAGATTTAATTTTAGAAATTGTTATATTATCAAATATTAATAGATTTAGATTTTTTTTATTTTTTTTTTCTACTGGGTTGACTGTTTGTTATTCTTTTCGGTTAGTTTATTATTCTTTGACAGGGAATTTTAATAGTGGGGCATTGCACCCAATGAATGATGAGGGTAAAGTAATATTGCGGGGAATAATAGGTTTATTATTTATAGCAATTATTGGGGGGAGTTTATTAAGATGATTAATATTCCCTACACCTGAAATGATTTGTTTGCCTTTGTATTTGAAAATATTGACTTTATTTGTATGTATTAGAGGGGGTGTGATGGGGTATTTAATTTCTAATGTTTCTTTAAAATTTTTTAATAAATCTTTAAATTATTATAAAATATCTTTTTTTGGGGGGGGCATATGGAATATGCCTATTTTATCTACTTTAGGGGTTATTTTTTATCCATTAATGATCGGTAAAAAAATTTATGATGGGATAGATCAAGGATGAAGAGAACAATTAGGGGCACAATATATATACAATACATTTATTAGGGGAGCTTTAATTAGTCAAAATTTGCAAAATAATAATTTGAAAATTTATTTATTAAGTTTTATTCTTTGGTTTATTATATTATTAATTTTAAGAGGTTATTATTTAAATAGCTTATAAATAGAGCATAACACTGAAGATGTTAGGGGGATTGTTAAATCTTTAAATAATTTATTATTACATAATTTTTTATAGTAATTTATAAAAAATAAATTTTTATTTTTACAGTGAAAGTGTAAGGTTTTAATTAAACTATATAAATAGAAATATAAATGGAATTTAACCATTAAAGAAAAAAGTTAGCAGCTTTTTCTTGAACTTCATATTTCTTTAATTGGAATTATTATTCAATTTTATCATTAACAGTGATATACCTCTTTTTTGGTTTCAATTAAAAGAATAAGGATGTTATATTCATCTAAGATTAGGTCGAAACTAATTGCAATTATCGCTTCATATTCAAGACAGATTGGGTTCCAATACTTTTTGAATGCAAATCAAATGTTATATTTAACTACAGTCCTATGTTGATCAGTTTAATGATCCTTGATTTCATTCATGGTAAAGTCCAATTAAAAGAATTAAAATAAAAATAGTTGAGGTGATTGTTCATATTATTAAATTTGAATAATTAATTACTAAAATTATAGGAAGAATTAAAGCAATTTCGACATCAAAAATTAAGAAAATAATAGTAATTAAAAAAAATCGTAGTGAAAATGGTAAGCGGGAAGAAGATTTGGGATCAAAACCACATTCAAATGGAGAACATTTTTCTCGGTCTATAAAAGCTTTTTTTGATAAAATAGATGCTAAAATTATTACTATTATAGCAATTAATATAATTAAGAGGCCTAAAATAAATGTAAAATAAATTATTTATACTAAATTATTTAGTCCTTATGATTGGAAGTCATATATACTTTAATATACTATATAAATATTTATCTACCTCACCAGTAAATAGAAACATATAAAAATAGTCATACTACATCAACGAAGTGTCAGTATCAGGCAGCAGCTTCAAATCCAAAATGATGATTACTAGAAAAATGAAAATTTAAATGACGTAATAGACAGATTAATAAAAAGGTGGTTCCAATTAATACATGGAGCCCATGGAATCCCGTTGCTATATAAAAAGTTGAGCCATAAACAGCATCGGCGATAGTAAATGGGGCTTCAACATATTCATAGGCTTGTAAAATGGAAAAATAAACCCCTAAGATTACCGTAAATAATAGACCTTGTGTAGTTTGTGAGTGGTTACTGTTTATTAATCTATGATGAGCTCAAGTTACTGTTACTCCTGAGGCTAATAAAATAGCTGTATTTAATAATGGAATTTGGAATGGGTTAAATGGAGCAATTCCTATAGGAGGTCATATAGATCCTAATTCAATGGCGGGGGAAAGACTTCTGTGGAAAAAAGCTCAAAAAAATGAAATAAAAAAAAATACTTCAGAAATAATAAATAAAATTATTCCTCATCGAAGTCCAATTGTTACTGAATAAGTGTGTAGTCCTTGAAATGTTCCTTCCCGAGAAATATCTCGTCATCATTGATATATAGTTAAAATAATAATTAAGTTTCCTAGAAGGAAAAGATTAATTTCATATTGATGGAATCATTTAACTAGTCCAGAAACGGTTGTAAAAGCCCCGATTGCTCCTGTTAAGGGTCATGGACTATAATCCACTAAATGGAAAGTATGGTTTGAATGTGTTGACATAATTAATTAACTTCTCTAGAATAAAGTGTTCTTAGCACTGCAAATACATAAGATTGAATAATTGAAACCGCTGATTCAAGAACTAATAAGGTAATTTGAGTTATAATTAAAATGATTACGAGAAAATGAGGAAGAGAATTACCGGTATTTCCTAATAAAGTTAAAAGAAGATGGCCTGCAATTATATTGGCTGTAAGTCGAACAGCCAGGGTTCCAGGGCGGATTATATTTCTGATTGTTTCAATACAAACTATAAAAGGTATTAAAATAGTGGGAGTTCCTTGAGGAACTAAATGTGCAAATATATGTTGTGTATGATTAATTCATCCATATAATATAAAAGATAATCATAAAGGAAGGGCTAATCTTAAAGTAAAAATTAAATGACTTGAGCTAGTAAATACATAAGGGAATAATCCAATAAAATTATTAAATAGAATTAAACTAAATAAAGAAATGAAGATAAACGAGCTTCCGGCGTGGCCTCTAATTCCCAATAAAGTTTTAAATTCTTTATGAAGAGTTAATAATACATTATTTCAGATAATGTGATATCGGGAGGGGATAAATCAGTATATAGGGGGGATTATTAATAACCCTAAAAACGTACTTATTCAATTTAATGATAAATTGAAAATATTTGTTGATGGATCAAAAACAGAAAATAGGTTTGTTATCATTTTCAATTTAAAGGGGTAGATTGAAGAAGATTTATGTTAGATTGATTAGGGGTTGATGGTAAAAAAGAAAAATAATTTAAAGTATTAAAAATAATTAAAATAATTGAAAAAATAATAAATAAAAATAGTCAATTAATAGGGGCTATTTGTGGAATTAAAAAATATCAATTATTGATAATTTTAGTTTGACAAACTAATGTTATTAGGTTAACTAATTTTTTCATTAGAAGTAATTGCTAATTTACTATTAAATGGTTTAAGAGACCAGTACTTGCTTTCAGTCATCTAATGAAGAGTTAAAGGTTGAAACTCAATTAATAAAGTAATTTATTGGGACACTTTCAATTACAATAGGTATAAAGCTGTGATTTGCTCCACAAATTTCTGAACATTGACCATAAAAAAGACCAGGACGATTAATTAAAAATCTGGTTTGATTTAATCGTCCTGGAGTTGCATCAATTTTTACTCCTAAGGCAGGGACTGTTCATGAATGTAGAACATCTGCGGCAGTTACTAATACACGGATTTGAGTATTTATAGGTAAAATAATTCGGTTATCAACGTCTAATAAACGAAATTCATTTATTTTTAAATCAGTAGTAGGAATTATATAAGAATCAAATTCTAGATTATTAAAATCAGAATATTCATAACTTCAATATCATTGATGTCCAATAGTTTTTATTGTAATTGAAGGGTTATAAATTTCGTCTATTAAATATAAAAGTCGAAGTGAAGGTATTGCAATAAATATTAAAATAATTGCTGGGAGAATTGTTCAGATAATTTCAATTAATTGACCTGATAATAGATATCGATTGGTAAATTTATTAAATCTTAAAGTGATTATAACGTATCTAACTAAGATAGTAATTATTGTTAAGATTATTAATGCGTGGTCATGGAAAAATGTAAGTTGCTCTATTACTGGAGAAGCTCTATCTTGTAGTCCTAAATTTGATCATGTTGCCATAAATTGTATTCTAATGAAAGAAATACTTTATATATGGAGCTTAAATCCATTGCACTAATCTGCCACATTAGATTAATTAGTTAAGATTGGTAATTCTGAATAGCTATGTTCTGTTGGGGGTAAGTTTTGGTATCATTCAACTGAGGAATTTAAGTGAATAGGAAAAATAACAAGTCGTTTTACAATTATGCTTTCTCAAATAATAAAAAGGAATATTAAAATTCCAATTAATGAAATAGTTGAGCCGATTGTTGAGATAATATTTCATGAGGTATAAGCGTCGGGGTAGTCAGAATATCGTCGAGGTATTCCTGCTAAACCTAAAAAATGTTGTGGGAAAAATGTTAAATTAACTCCTAAAAATATAACAGCAAATTGTATTTTTAATCAATGAGAGTTTATTGTTAATCCAGTTAATAGGGGGTATCAGTGAACAAATCCGGCTATAATAGCGAAAACTGCTCCTATTGATAAAACATAATGAAAATGAGCTACTACATAGTAAGTATCATGTAAAATAATATCAATAGATGAATTAGCTAATACTACTCCAGTTAAACCCCCAATCGTAAATAAAAAAACAAATCCTAAAGATCATAATAATGAGGGTGAGTAAGTTAATTGGGCTCCATGTAAAGTTGCAAGTCATCTAAAAATTTTAATTCCTGTAGGGACAGCAATAATTATTGTAGCTGAAGTAAAGTAGGCGCGAGTATCTACGTCTATTCCGACAGTGAATATATGGTGTGCTCAGACAATGAATCCTAATAATCCAATAGCTAATATAGCATAAATTATCCCTAAGGCCCCAAAAGTTTCCTTTTTTCCTCTTTCTTGTCTGATAATGTGAGAAATTATTCCAAATCCAGGAAGAATTAAAATGTAAACTTCTGGGTGTCCAAAAAATCAAAATAAGTGTTGATAAAGAATTGGGTCCCCCCCACCAGCGGGGTCAAAAAATGATGTGTTTAAATTTCGGTCTGTTAATAATATTGTAATAGCTCCAGCTAAGACTGGTAAAGATAAAAGTAGGAGTACTGCAGTAATTACTACAGATCACACAAATAAAGGTATTCGGTCTAAAGTAATACCTCTAGATCGTATATTAATTACAGTAGTAATAAAATTTACTGCACCTAAAATTGAAGAAATTCCTGCTAGATGTAAAGAAAAAATAGCAAGATCTACTGAGGCCCCCGTGTGAGCAATTCCAGCAGAAAGAGGGGGGTAAACTGTTCATCCAGTTCCAGCTCCGGTTTCTACTATACTACTGGCTAATAAAAGGGTTAGAGATGGGGGAAGTATTCAAAAACTTATATTATTTAATCGAGGGAAAGCTATATCAGGGGCCCCTAGTATAAGAGGAACTAATCAATTTCCAAATCCTCCAATTATAATAGGTATTACTATGAAGAAAATTATAATAAAAGCATGAGCTGTAACAATTACGTTATAAATTTGGTCATCTCCAATTAATGCCCCTGGATGACCAAGTTCGGCTCGGATTAAAATTCTTAATGAGGTTCCTACTATTCCTGCCCAAGCTCCAAAAATAAAATATAATGTTCCAATATCTTTATGATTAGTGGAAAATAGCCATTGTTGCGATTAAATGGCTGAAGCTTAGGCAGTAGATTGTAAATCTATTTATGAAGATTTTCTTCTTTAATCATTGGGCTTTATAGTCATGAATGATGTTAGACTGCAATTCTAAAGGTGTAAAAATTACTAAGGCTTAAAAGAATTAGACTTATATTTATAACTTTGAAGGCTATTAGTTTATTTAACTTAAAACCTTAATTTAAATTTTTAAGTTAAAAGATAAGAAAAATTTACTAATATTATTCTAGTTATTGAAATGAAGTTAAAGAATAAAATAAAACGTAAAGTTAATGTATTTAATTGAATTTTATTTAGTCAAGTTGTTTCTCAATAATTTATTAAGAAAGAAGCATAACAAATTCGAATATAATAATAAAGTGTGATTAGTGTTAAACACACTATTATAATTATTAATAAAATATTATTGTTTATGGAAAGATACTGAATTACTAGTCATTTTGGTATAAATCCTAAAAAGGGGGGTAAGCCTCCTAGGGATAAAAGAAGTGTTAATATTAAAAATTTAATTAATGGATTATTATTTATAATAAAAAAAGTTTGATTAATATGAGAAATTTTTAGTAAATTCAATAGTATAAGGATAGTTAAAGATAAGAACGTATAAATAGTAAAATAAAATTCTCATAAATTTTCGTTAGATAATATTGCGGCTAATATTCATCCTAAGTGATTAATGGAGGAGAATGCTATAATTTTTCGTAAACTTGTTTGATTTAATCCTCCAATGGATCCTATAAATACAGAAAAAAAGGCAAATAAAATAAATATAGAAGGGATAATGAAATATGAAATTAATATTAATGGTGCAATTTTTTGTCAAGTTATTAAAATAAAATTATTGGTTCAGTTTAATCCTTCTATCACTCCGGGGAATCAAAAGTGAAAGGGGGCCGCACCTATTTTAAGTAATAAACATGAGTTAATTATTACCAGGTATATTGAATTAAATTCATTAAAGTATCAATTTATATTAATTGAGAATATTATTAAGATTACGGAGAAAAGTAATACAGAAGAGGCTAAGGCCTGGACTAAGAAATATTTTAGTGATGCTTCTGAAGCTATTAGATTATTATAATTTATTATTAAGGGGATAAATGATAATAAATTAATTTCTAATCCTATTCATGCTCTTAGTCAAGAATTAGAGGAAATTGCGATGAATGTCCCTCTAATTAAAGTAATTAAAAACAATAGCTTTGATGAATTTTTGAAAATTAAAAAGAAAAGGGTTAGAACCTTTATAAATGGGGTATGAACCCATTAGCTTAATTAGCTGATCTTTTTATTTATATTTTGGTGTATGATGCACAAAAGTTTTTGATACTTTTAGAAATAGTTTAATTCTATTAAATATAATGAATATGATTATAAATCATATGATTTACCCTATCAAGGTAATCCTTTTTCAGGCAATTCATT